ATGGCAGTTCCAAAAAAACGTACTTCTATGTCAAAAAAACGTATTCGTAGAAATATTTGGAAGAAAAAAGGATATTTAGTTGCAGTAAAAACTTTTTCTTTAGCGAAATCGGTTTCCACCGGGCATTCAAAAAGTTTTTTTGTGCGACAAACAAATAATAAAGTCTTAGAATAATCTCAATTGATATAGCCTAAAGAACCCCAAATTTTGTAAGATTAATGTTAACTAATGTATTTTTCTGTATTAAATTTCTCAATATTACTTAGAACTCACTGCTGTGATATATAGAATAAGAGTTTTTTGTATATTGGGTTCTAAGTATTATTTTTTTCCCTATCACAATTGTACTTTTCACAATAGAAAAGTACAATTGTGATAGAGATTGAAACTCTTTTGTTATATGCCTATCCCAAAACTTAATTGGTTTTGTAAATGGTATTATAAATTATAAATTATATGCGCAATAAAGAATATTAATACTTTAATTTAAATATACTAAAATTAAAATATACTAAGGTATCGAAATCATTAGAAAAATAACAAATTATTTGTATTTAATGATGAAATTGTGGTAGATATGAAATCCTAGTTATTTGATTTTGTTCATTGAAAAAAAAACTCAATCTTTTTCATTTGAATCCATGAAATCGGATAAATGAAAAACAAATCATAAAAAAATTGAGAAAAAAAGACAATTCTTAGTTTTATACCTCAACCGAGAAAAAACTATGGAGTTCCAACTGTTTGGAGAAAACTTAGTTTCTAGTACATGAAAGTTGATTGTTAAAAAACCCACGACGATACTACCTAGGTAGATATTTTATTGAAGATTCAAATATTTAAACCACAAACCAGTCTTTATTCATTGATTCTAATTAATATTTCCTAAACTATATTGAATCCTTGAATCTCGACGATTCAACATGAATTGACTATTATTATTTCAAGTAAGCCGCCGTGGTGAAATCGGTAGACACGCTGCTCTTAGGAAGCAGTGCTAAAGCATCTCGGTTCGAGTCCGAGTGGCGGCATCTTCTAAAAGAGATACAATAGATCCTAAAATGTATTCAATTCGCGATTTCCAATTCTGTAATGGGACCCCTTTTATGATATTTGTGACTTTAGAACATATATTAACTCATATCTCTTTTTCGATCATTTCAATTGTGATTATGATTCATTTGATGACCTTATTAGTCCACAAAATTGTAGGATTACGTGATTCATCAGAAAAAGGGATGATAGCTACCTTTTTCTCTATAACAGGATTATTAATTTCTCGTTGGATTTCTTCGGGACATTTTCCATTAAGTAATTTATACGAGTCATTAATCTTCCTTTCGTGTAGTTTCTTCATTATTCATATGATTCCCAAGATACGTAACCTTAAAAACGATTTAAGCACAATAATTGCACCAAGTACCATTTTTACTCAAGGCTTTGCCATGTCGGGTCTTTCAACTGAAATGCATCAATCCACAATATTAGTACCTGCTCTACAATCTCAGTGGTTAATGATGCACGTAAGTATGATGTTATTGAGCTATGCAGCTCTTTTATGCGGATCATTATTATCAGTCGCTCTTCTAGTCATTACATTTCGAAAAAACATCAAAATTTTTTGTAAAAGCAATAATTTATTAATTAAGTCATTTTTCTTTGGTGAGATTGAATATTTGAATGAAAAAAGAAGTGTTTTTAAAAACACTTCTTTTCCTTCATTTCAAAATTATTACAAATATCAATTAACTGAGCGTTTGGATTATTGGAGTTATCGTGTCATTAGTCTAGGGTTTACCTTTTTAACCATAGGTATTCTTTGTGGAGCAGTATGGGCTAATGAGGCATGGGGATCCTATTGGAATTGGGACCCCAAGGAAACTTGGGCATTTATTACTTGGACCATATTCGCGATTTATTTACATACTAGAACAAATATAAATTGGAAAGGTACGAATTCGGCACTTGTAGCTTCTATAGGATTTATTATAATTTGGATATGCTATTTTGGGATCAATCTATTAGGAATAGGTCTACATAGTTATGGTTCATTCACATAAACATCTAATTGAATAAACTACATGAAGAATACATAAGATAAAAGCATCATCCCATATATAACGAAAGTTTGTTTTTATGAGTTTTTGAGAACCGTTTGAATCAAGGAATCATTCAAATTTAAATGGTTCTCAAAAACTCGAGATGTATCTAATTACAATTCTTATTCATTTTATTTCTTTTTTCATTATACAGTACAGCAAACGATTTTCAAAATATTAAATTAAAAGAATTATAAGACTTTCCTTCCGTTTCATTAATGAAACACTATCTATGATAATAATTGGATAAGATAGCGTGTACCTTGTCAACTGATAACGAGAGAACAAAATCGGGATAAATACCAATACTTATTACGGGTAGAAAGATACAGATTGAAAGAAATAGTTCTCGTAGTCCAGAATCCCAAAAATTAGAGTTTGGAATATTAAATAACTTGTATCCATAAAACATCTGACGTAACATAGATAATAAATAAATAGGAGTTAATATCATTCCAATTGCCATTACAAAAGTAATTATAATTTTTGACATTAAAAGATATTTTGTACTAGTAATTAGTCCAAAAAATACTAAAAATTCCGCAACAAAACCACTCATTCCTGGCAATGCAAGAGAAGCCATCGAGAAGCTACTGAACATGGTAAATGTTTTTGGCATTGGGATAGATATCCCTCCCATTTCTTCGAGATAAACAAGACGTGTTCTATCACAACTCGTTCCCGCCAAGAAAAAAAGTGCAGCACCAATAAATCCATGAGAGAGCATTTGTAAAATAGCTCCATTGAGTCCCATGTCGGTTATAGAACCAATTCCTATAATTGTGAAACCCATGTGAGATACAGAGGAATAGGCTATTCTCTTTTTTAAATTACGTTGACCAAGAGAAGTTGAAGCTGCATAGATTATTTGCATTGTTCCTATTATCACCAACCAAGGAGAAAATATAGAATGAGCGTGGGGTAGTAATTCCATATTGATCCGAATCAATCCATATGCGCCCATTTTTAATAGGATTCCAGCTAAAAGCATACATGTACTGTAATGTGCTTCTCCATGGGTATCAGGTAACCATGTATGTAGGGGTATAATCGGCAATTTGACAGCATAAGCAATAAGGAAGCCAAAATAGAATATTATTTCCAATGCCACAGGATATGATTGATTAATTAATCTTTCAAAATCTAATGTTGGTTCATTGGAACCATATAAACCCATACCTAGAACTCCTATTAAGAAAAAAATGGAACCCCCTGCAGTGTACAAAATAAACTTTGTAGCCGAGTAGAGACGTTTCTTTCCCCCCCACATGGATAAAAGTAAGTAAACAGGAATTAATTCTAATTCCCACATGATGAAAAAAAGTAAAAAGTCTCGAGAGGAAAATAATCCTATTTGACCGCTGTACATTGCTAGCATCAGGAAATAGAACAACCGCGAATTTCGAGTAATTGGCCAAGCTGCTAAAGTTGCTAAAGTAGTGATAAATCCTGTCAGTAAAATGGGTCCTATGGAAAGCCCATCGATTCCTAGTCTCCAGTGGAAATCAAAAACATCTATCCATTTAGAATCTTCCTTCAATTGCATTAATGGATCATCCAATTGGAAATGATAACAGAATGCATAAGTCGTTAGAAGGAGTTCTAATAAGCATATACATATAGTATACCACCTAAACATCTTATTCCCTCTATGAGGGAATAAGAAAATTGAGGAACCCGCGAATATCGGTAAAACAACAAGTATTGTTAACCAAGGAAAATAACTCGTGATAAAGACAAGATACATTTTGACCAGAGAAGCCCGTCCTCAAAATAATATATTTTGTCGAGCACGGGCTTTTGTCGGTAAAGAGGAATCACAAATGATTCAAGTGGAGTTTTTTGTAACGTATCAATAAGATAGAGCCATGCTGCGAGTTGTTTCAGGCCCTAAATAAACACGGACACTCAAAAAATCTGTTGGGCAGGCAGATTCACATCTCTTACAACCTACACAGTCCTCGGTTCTTGGCGCGGAAGCTATTTGCTTGGCTTTACATCCGTCCCAAGGTATCATTTCCAATACATCTGTGGGGCAAGCTCGTACACATTGAGTACACCCTATACATGTATCATAAATTTTTACTGAATGTGACATTGGATCTATAAATTACAGTTTTGAACATAAAAGATTTTCGATCTGGTCAAATCAAATTAGTAGTAAATGAATCATATATTATATATTGTAATATTGTAGACACCAGACGAAACAGTGGTTTATTAAAAACAATCAATATATTTCTTAAATCAATCTGTTTATGAGAAAAGGTCAAGACACTTTGATTTTCGTTTCAACAATTATGATGATACGAGTTACACATGCGAATTCAAATTAATTGGCCAACAAATTGGTCATCATTATTTCAATATAAATATAAAAATGCAATTCCATTTTATTGAATTGCATTCAAATTCAATAAAAAATAGTATTTCAATTCTATTAAAAATTTTTATGTGTCTTTATTTAAATTATCTATGATGATTATCACTAATTATTCAACAAATTCGATTGATTAATACGAGTTGATTTTCTGTTACGATGGATCGACGAAACAATAGCAAGTCCAATAGCTGCTTCAGCAGCTGCAATGGCTATAACAAAGATTGAGAAAATGTCTCCTTTTAATTGGCGACTATCAAATATATCAGAAAATGTTACAAGATTGATATTAACCGAATTTAGTATAAGCTCAAGACACATAAGCGCTCTAACCATGTTTCGACTTGTGATCAATCCATAGATACCGATAGAAAATAAATAAACACTCAAGAAAAGGACATGCTCAAACATCATTGACTAACTCCTTATCAATCTCGATTCATTTCAATATGAATAACAATTCAACCAATTCAATTGATTAGAATAGAACAATTACACAACAAAAGAAGATATTGACGGTAGATAGATTTAACTAAAAATTTCTATTTATTTATTTATTTAGAATTTAGTTATAATTCTAAGAATTGGGAATCATTATAAGTTAAGTATTTTTATTGCTTATTGTCGAGCCATAGTAATTGCACCTATCAAGGAAACTAAAAGAATTATTGAAATGAGTTCAAACGGAAGATAAAAATCTGTTGATAAATGAATCCCAATTTGTTGAACGTTATTTATTAGGTCCTGTTCCATAATCTGGTTTGACCTTGCAGTCCAAATAATTCCGTACCATGACGTATCTGGGATAGTAGTAATTAGTGAAAAAAGAATAGTTGTACAAACCATCAAAGTGACCCCATCTCCAATGGTCCAAAAATAGGAATTATTGGAATATCCTGAACCATTCATGAACATTACAGCAAATATGATCAAGATATTTATGGCTCCCACATAAATAAGGAGCTGTGCGGCAGCTACAAAATAGGAGTTCGATGAAATATAGAATAAGGATATACAAACAAGAACCAATCCCAATGAAAAGGCAGAATAAATTGGATTGGTAAATAATACTACCCCCAGACCCCCTAATACAAGAATTGACCCCAGAAATACAACAAGAATATCATGTATTGGTCCAGGTAAACCCATTATGTATAAAATACAAAATAAATAACTTTAACTATTTCATGACCTTACTTTAACTTTACTAAATAAATGGTCCAGGAAAGGAAAAGGGGTTACCCTATTTTTGTTTTCTTGTATATAATAATGTATATGATACATTTATAATTGAATTGAATTTGAATATGGATTAATGTAGATATAGATAAAATTATCGGGCCAACCTTACTTTATTTATATTTATCCGAAAGAAAAAAAAAGAAAAAAGTAGTTGAAATTTGCTATTTTGAAATCATCACTAAAAATATATTTTTAGTTTAAATCAAAGAGTGATTCTCAACAATCATTAGTTTTTATTTGTAGTTACTGACTACCCAAAATAAAATGGATCCTTTATATCAAAACAAAATCTTAGTAATCGGTAATTGTTCTTGAATCAAAGGGTTTATCTTTGTCTATTTTTATTTGAGTCGAATTCATAACTGTTTGAATTGTGTAATCTCCAATTATTGAGATTGGTAATCGACCCAAAGCAATTTGATTATAATTCAATTCGTGACGATCATAAGTAGAAAGTTCATATTCTTCAGTCATTGATAAACAATTTGTTGGACAATACTCGACACAGTTACCACAAAATATACAAACCCCGAAATCTATACTATAATTAAGTAATTGTTTCTTTTTAATATCTCTTTCAAATCTCCAATCAACAACGGGTAGATCTATCGGGCATACACGAACACATACTTCACAAGCAATACATTTATCAAATTCAAAGTGGATTCGACCCCGGAAACGCTCTGATGTGATCGATTTTTCATAAGGATATTGAATAGTTACAGGTAAACGATTTGTGTGGGATAAGGTAATTATGAAACTTTGACCAATGTACCTTGCAGCTCGTATTGTTTGTTGACCATAATTCATGGACCCAATTACCATAGGGAACATATTGTAGATATACATGAAAAATTTGACGTTTCTTTCTCTTGTTTGATAGAGATTATGAATCTAAAATAGTGTTATCGTATTCTCTTATTTATAATGAAACAAGTTGGGAAGAAGTTGTTAATAACAGATTACCTAGAGAAATAGGTAAAAGAAATTTCCATCCAAGATTTAATAACTGGTCCATTCTCATTCTAGGTAAAGTCCATCTTGTTGTGATAGAAATGAAGAGAAACAAATAAGCTTTAGTTAATGTAATAAGGATACCCATTGTTATTCCAAAAATGCCGGCGATTTTTTTTATTCCGAAAAGCTCAGAAATGGATATATACGGAATAGGTAAATTCCACCCACCTAAGTAAAGAACTGTTACAAATAATGAAGAAACTAATAAATTTAGGTAAGAAGCAAGATAAAATAAACCATATTTGATACCCGAATACTCGGTTTGATAACCTGCTACTAATTCCTCCTCCGCTTCTGGTAAATCAAAGGGCAATCTCTCACATTCGGCTAGAGAAGAAATTAGAAAAACAATAAATCCTATAGGCTGACGCCACAGATTCCACCCCCAAAAACCATATTTTGACTGTGCTTCAACTATATCAACTGTACTTGAACTGTTAGATAATCATAGTCGATAATAACATCACTGTTCCCATCGCTATTTCAAAACCGTACGTGAGACCTCAGCTTCATACGGCTCCTCGATGGCCACAAAAAAAATGTAAGGACGGGTTCGGTATTATCACCATCTTTGGATGGATAGAATAAAGATACATCGGAAAGTCCCAAATTAGACCAATGGAATTCTGTCTGCTAGAATAATAAAAAAAGTGCTTCCGAATTGATCTCATCCTTTACAATAAAAATTTCTCTTTGTTCGGTAATAACTTAATATTTCAATAAAATACTCCTTATATCAATCAATACAAAATAAAAAGAATTAGTCATTAGTTCATGAATCGTGATAAGAATTCGATATGTATGAATATGGATAGAGAAAAGAATAAATAGGGATCCCCTTTTTTTATTATTCATTCAATTACTGCATTCCATTTCTTTTTTCCTGTTCTTCTGTCTCAGAGGAGGATACTCAAAAATAAAATAAAGAATTAATTCGTTCTTGATAGTCATTTCTTTAACCAGTGAATAGGAGCATACTCTAGATCGGAATCGTAGGGAAGTACTACTTGATCATTTCTACCAATTTCAAGTCCTTATTATGATTCGTTTTATGAAGAAATACCTCTTTTTTGATACCTTACATTATCTCCATTACTAATCCTTTGTGTACCTTGGTGTTCCTAACCGTCCACTGACTTTTGATTGATCCCCGGTATAGTAATACATATGAGACAGTAGTAGAAACTCCATACAGTTGATCTTTTGTTTGCGCCCGCTTCAAGATATGATGACTAATCAAAAAATCTTAATCTTGGGGTAAGCAGTTTACACTGCTTATTTTTACTTCAACTTTATTCTTGTACATAGGGAATGAGATTGTTTCTTCTTACTACAAATTTGGAAGCTGTTTAGTTTCACTCATATAACTATCTGGTTTAACTCATCAACCCGAATGCTGAATAAAAAAAAATGAAAACATCTATTCAATACATTAAACCTCTTTCTTTTTTCTTTTATTTCTAGAAGAGAGGTTCAAAGTTCATATTCCAACGAATCACACGTAGAGATATTGATAACACACATAGAGTTAATGGTATTTCATAACTAATAGATTGAGCAGCAGCTCGTAGACCACCTAAAAAGGAATATTTATTATTCGATCCATATCCTGACATAAGAAGCCCAATAGGAGCAATACTAGAAATGGCGATCCATAAAAAAACACCTATACTGAGATCGGCTAAAACAAGACGATACCCAAAAGGAATTACTAAATAACTTAGTAGAATTGATATAACCGCTATAGACGGTCCCACACTAAACAAACGAATATCTCCTCGAGATGGGAGGAGGTCCTCTTTAAAAAGTAGTTTAGTCCCATCCGCTATAGCTTGAAGAATTCCCAACGGGCCAGCATATTCAGGCCCAATACGTTGTTGTATCGCTGCAGATATTTCTCTTTCTAACCACACAATTACTAGTACCCCCATTGTTATTCCCAATATAAGGGTCAAAATGGGTACAATCCATATTAGTCCATACACTTCTTTTAAAAATTCCGATGTAGAAAAAGAATTGATAGTTTGTACTTCTGTCGTATCAATTATCATTTCAACGATCAACTTCTCCCATAATGATATCTATACTACCCAATATCGTCATGATATCAGCCAATTTCATTCTTTTAACTAGCTGAGGAAGAATTTGCAAATTGATAAAACCGGGTGGACGAATTTTCCATCTCCAGGGGAAAACACTATTATCTCCTATCAAATAAATTCCCAATTCTCCTTTTGGGGCTTCCACTCTCACATAAAGTTCTTGTTTCGACAATTCTAAATTGGGTGAAGGTTTTTTACTAATAAATCTATATTCAAAATCATTCCATTCGGAATTCTTTGCTCTATCAAAGCGTCGTACTTCTAAATTTTCATAAGGTCCTCCAGGAATTCCTTCTAGAGCCTGTTGAATAATTTTTATGGATTCCTTCATTTCACCGATTCGTACTAAATAACGAGCTAATGAATCTCCTTCTTTTTGCCATTGGACTTCCCAATCGAATTCATTGTAACACTCATAATGATCAACTTTACGAAGATCCCATTGGATTCCAGAAGCTCGTAACATCGGTCCTGATAAACCCCAATTTACAGCTTCTTCTCCACCAATAATGCCCACTCCTTCAACTCGTTCCAAAAAAATGGGATTCCACGTAATAAGTTTTTGATATTCAACAACTCCTGTTAAAGAATAATCGCAGAAATCCAAACATTTATCTATCCATCCATAAGGTAGATCAGCAGCTACTCCTCCAATACGGAAATAATTATGCATCATTCGCATACCTGTGGCGGCTTCGAATAGATCATATATCAATTCCCTTTCTCTGAAAATATAGAAAAAGGGAGTCTGTGCACCGATATCCGCCATAAAAGGTCCAAGCCATAACAAATGAGAAGCTATACGGCTCAATTCCAGCATAATTACTCTGATATAGCTAGCTCTTTGAGGTACTTGAACATTTTCCAATTGTTCTGGCGCATTTACGGTTATTGCCTCTGTGAACATAGTAGCTAAATAATCCCATCGTGTTACATAAGGTAGATATTGTATAATTGTTCTATTTTCCGCTATCTTTTCCATTCCTCTGTGTAAATAGCCCAATATGGGCTCACAGTCAATAACATCTTCACCATCGAGAGTAACGATTAGTCGGAGAACACCATGCATTGATGGGTGGTGAGGCCCCATATTGACTATCATGAGATCTTTTCTTGTAACCGGTACTGTCATATCTTTTCTTCCTTAATTCATTATTCCATGAATTCCTCAAAACGAGATTCATCAAAATAAAAAATTGAATACTACTAAAAAATTCAAACGATTAAATTAACGAGTTTTTGGCTCTCGAATATCCAACTGACCAATTAATTTCTTATAACGTACTCTATTTTTCTTTGACAAATAAGCCAGCAACCGTTGACGTTTTCCTAGAATTTTTCGTAGACCCCTTTGTGATAAAAAATCTTTTTTGTGCAATTCCAAATGTGAAGTAAGTCTCCGTATCTTATTGGTGAAACTGAATACTTGAAATTCAACAGAACCTTTGTTTTCTTCTTTTTCTTCTTGTGGAATAATGGAAATGAATGAATTTTTGACCATAAAAAATTTTTCTATCCTTTTTCTTTCTTTTTCATGGATTTTTCCGATCAGGAAAAATAAAAAAAAAAGAATTATGCCGGTTATTTTAATCTAGTACACACATCTAGTACACACAAAAATTTGGATTTATTCATATACTACTTCTTTATTTTATCCAAATCAAATTGAAAATTTGATTTGGATAGAAAGGGATAATATGTTTCCACATTAACGAAAGAAAAGAATTTATTTCTATCTAAAAGGATTCCCCTAATTTATTTATTCCTATATCCAATTGAATGGATACACCATTCAATCTGTATCATTTACCAAAATATAACATAGCATATGCATACATCTTTCGGCTTTCATATACCCAAAATGTCACGGAATATAGATATATATATATATGATATAGGAAATATACTATTAAATTAAATAATTCTAAATCGTGGATACATATGTATCCTTGACATACTGAAACGACTGCCATTATTGGTATCAAACCAATAGCGATTCATACAAGCTAAATCTTCTAATCGGTAATTGGGCCAAAGAACAAATTTGCATTTAATGAATTTATTTGTATCCGTATTAAGATGCTTGTCCTCATCCAAAAATTTTCCAGAGTTTCTTATGTTGTTTTCATTGCAAAATAATGGATTTCCATTTCTATCCGTAACATTCCAATTATGGGAATTGAAACAAATTAACATTCTCAATTCTCTGCGACGTCTAGGAGATAGAATATTTTCGGGAACAAGGAAATCATAATAATTTGTGTCCCCATTCACAAGCATATTCCCATATCGTACAATGGGTTTATCCAAATTCCTCTTATCAATATAACTTTTTTTTATGCATTTTCTATTAGTTTGGTGTTTATTGTTCTCGACCAATGAAATACTTATAGTTTGATATATAATCAATTTTCCATCCCTTTTTATAGATAGACGAATTGGTTCGATAATTAATATTCCTTTTTTTATCAATTCTGTAAGAGCTAGATCTTTCTGAATTAGCATTACATCCAGATGCATCTCTCCTCTTTGAATCGAGGATATAGCAATTTCTTTTGGATTTATCAGTCTAAGTAAGAGACAATATACCTTGATATTATTGATCATTCTTTGGTTCAAGGAGTCATCCCATCTTAATTGAAAAAGGAAATATTTTTTCAGGAAGAAATCTAGTTCTGCTTTCTTGTTTTTCTTGGATTGTTTTTTCTTCTTACCTTTTTTAATGGTAATGTCTGATCTCGCATAATTCTCTTCAATATCTTTTTTTTTGTTTTCTTTTCGTAGATCTGATACAAGATTTACTTGGTCCTGTTGCTCATTTTTTTGTTGGTTGGAATTTTCTAATTTAAGATATTTTTTTTGATGAGATATCATCTGAAGATTATTTTTTCTATTTATATTGATGTTTTTATTTTGACTTTTATTTTTATAAAAATAAAAGTCAAAAAGAAGTAATTTGATTGGTATAATCCATGGTTTAATCTTATATGCATCAAAAAGTAAGACAAATTCTGGGAAGAACCAAGATTCTAGATTTGATATGGTATGATAAACTCTTTCTTGATTCATTCCCATCCAATTAAAAAAAATACTTTTTTGATTGGATGGGTTGATTTCTTGATGAATCATAAGAGAAAAAATATCTTTTTTTTTCAATTTGTTGTTGATTTTTTTTTCAGTCTTAGTATTTTTATCAATTTTGGTACCGATATGCGTATTGGTCCAGGTCTCAATATTGATATTTTTTCTAAGACAAAAGTGGAGAATTCGACAATCAAAATATTTTCTATCTAGATTTTTATGCGTATCAATAATATATCCTTCTTCTAGATAATCACTAATAGCTGTACTTACCAATACATAAAATGATTCGGATTTTGGTTTATTGAAATTATATGGAATTTTGTGAACCCCGTTTACTTGTAATCTTGACCCATAAATATCAAAATCCTCCTTATCCCCATAGTTCATATATTTATGTGATAAAAGATCATATCTGTAGTGTTTTTTCCATTTTTCTTTTTGATTTGTCAATGAATCCGCTGCATAGTAATTTTGTTTCACGTAATGAATTAATTGGTCTTTTTCTTTTTTATATGAATCCGCTTTAATTGAGTCCTTATTTTGAATCCTATAACGTTGATTGATTCTATTTCGCCATTTTTGCGGTACTAACCGCGACCATTTGGTTTTAGATAAATTGTATTGATAATGCCCCTTTAACCAGTTTTTCCATTCAATCATTCCAGACTTATGAATTTTCTTATGTCTTGAATTGTAATCAAATATTCCTCGTGTCATACAATAATCCTTGATTTTATCCTTAATAAAAGGATAAGTCCCCTGATATTGAAGTAGAGATTTCAATTGATACTTGTTAAGTAATTGGGTTTGTGATAATTTGTAAAATACATATGCTTGGGACAAGGAGGATAAGTCATAATCCATTTTTGTACTATTACTAATATTAGTATTCGAAAAGGACTTTTTTATAGTGGAAAAAAAGTTCATTGTATTTTGATCTCTTTCATCAATTCCTTCCTGATTTGTTTGATCGTTGTAAACGGATTTATTGATTATTTTTTTTGTTGATTCAAAGAAAAGTTGGAAATAGATCCTGTGAATGGTAATCATACATAGCAAGATATCTATATATATATTTTCAATCAGAGATTTCATAAAATAATGTGATTTACGTATTAATCGTATATTTATTCTTTGGAATATCTGCCAAATATGTTTCTGTGATTTTGATCTTTTATCAGCACAAGTTAGAATTATTTTTTTCTTGTCTTTTGTGATTCGTTCTATTTGATTCCTGATTGTGATTGTTCTATCAGAAAGATCTTTCATCTTTTTTTCTATGAGTGAATAATTTGTCCAATTCATGGATTGGATTTGAATGGTTGATTTGTGAATAATCTTATTATTTATTTCGGAATCTTTTCCATTTTCAGCCGTTTCATATACTTTCACCTTGCTCAATTCAAATAAGAATATTGGGTTTACTTTTTGAATTTCCTTCATTATTCGTTTTAGAACTAGAAGTATTTTAATGATCCATCTTGTTTTTTCTTTTGAAACTTTTAGAAGTAGAAAGAAATCCTTTTTAACTTTTCTAACTTTTTTTTGGAGTTCTTTATAAATGGGTTCAAAAAAGGAAGGTCGTTTTCGGGGATTCCCAAAAGGGAATTCCGCTTCCATTCCCCAAACCGTTAAAAAACAAAAATTGTCTTTTTTTCCTTTTTTTTTTATTTGATCCCTAGGATGAGATCGTATTTTAGATCTTCGCCAAGGTTTCAAACAGAAAGGAAATAGAATCTTTATCTGAATACCGTCTGTTAACCAATCTTTGGGAAATTCTGTTTCTGATAATTGAACACCATTATAAGTGCATTTAACATGCATTTCTCTATTCCACTCCTTCAAATCCTCATACCATTCGGGGAATTGGAATAATAACATACGGCCAATATTTTTAGCAATTATCAATGAAGGCAATACAATGTATTTTCTAAGAAAAGATTGGGTTACTAACATCAAACCTCTTATTGCTTGAGCAAATATAATGCTATCCCAAGTTTCTGATATTACTATACGTTCATTTTTCTCTTTTTTTTCTTCGTTTTTTTTCTCTTTTTCCCTTGTCTCTTCCTCCTCAAAATCAAAATGTGAAATTTCCAATTCTGGTTCTGGTTCTCTCCCCAATTCTGGTTCTCTCCCCACCAAATTCCTAAAAATGAGATTCATCATTTCAGAGATATAAAAAGAAGAAAAAAAAAATGTTTTGTCTATTCGATCCAAAAAAAGCGGAGAATGCACATTTGCTTGAAACATTTCCCAAATAACCGTTTTACGTCTTTGAGCACGCATGGATCCTTTGATTATATCCCGACGAAAATCCGATTGTTGCGAGTAACGTATCAAAGCCACCTCTTCTGCTTGATCACTATTATTAGTATTATTTGTAGTTGTAATAGGGTTGGTATTCTGATTGTTATCAGTATAAATTACTACGCGTTTGGCTTTTCTTGAACGAATTTCATGATCTTCCTTAGATTCTTCCTCATTTTCTTCCTCCTGTTCTTCCAAATCATCAGTTAATTTGTATGACCACCGAGGAACCCTTTTATGGATTTCTTCTATTCCAATAGATTTATTTCTAATTATTGTTTGATCGTTTGGATCAGTTGTAATTACATCGAATACCCATTTTAAAGCTTTTGTTTGATTTTCAAAATCAATTCTTGTTTGCTCTCTCAATAAAGAATATTTTTTAAAATGCAAAATGGGTGCAGGCTCAAAAGGAAATTCTTTGATTGAGGTTAAGGAATTACCAATATAATTCAGTAATGATTCCCTATCAGGCGGATTCTTTTGATGTTCAAATTTTCTGGAATAATTAGAATTATTAGGAAGTAGCCCATAAATCTTATTTATCCAATTGATTTCTATGGAATCCTCCGTATCTGTAGAAGTGATTAAATCATTCATGATCATATGTGAATAGAATTTTTTTATTGTTCCACGATATGGTCCCCTCAAAAAGGGGTCATACGTTTTGGGCAAGTATTTTTGTTCGTTTTCATCATTGCATAATCTGGTCCTTTTTTCGAGCATATCTAGAGCAAGAAATCCCTTTTCTTTTTCTAGAGCTTTT